TTGGAGGAATCCCTTCGACGGGTAGAAAGAATAAGTACAATTTTTAATGTTTTGCTTATGTACAAAGTAACAAATATTATAATTGGATCGTTCGACCATTTTTCAGTCATTCATTGAATGATAAATCACTACAAGTGAAGGAGATACACGATTTAAATAACGAAAGATCCAATATTTAAAAATTGTATCTAAAATGACTGGAAAGGTAGAAACAAGACCAGATATAATTTGATCATTATGAGCAAATCCAAAATCTTTGTAGACGGAGCCAATCATTAATTCCCAACCGTGGGGCGAATGGAATCCTATACATAAATCAGTTAATAAAAGAATAGAAAAAGCTTTTATTGTGTCGCTTAAATTATATAGGAATTCTTGAACCCAAGAGTTAAGAATAATAAGTTCTTCATTACCTAGAATATAATAACCACTTAGAATAACGAAACAGATTATATTTGTCGAGAAGTGTAAAATTGTATGGATGCGATCCTCGTTGTGAATCTTGATCAATTGGATCGTTTCTTTGTAGATTTCGATGCGAGGCTTTTGTAAATGTGTTTCCGGGTATTCCTTTATCATTTCGTCCAAACGTAGGAGTTCCTCTAAGTCTATGAATTTTTTTAGAATACTCTTTTCTTGAATATCATTCAAAAAAAATTCGGATTGCCTAATATTCCACCAATTAGTAACCCAAGATTCCAGACTTTTATTAAATGAGAAAGAGATCCACCAAGGTAAAAATACTATAGATGCAAGATATAGAAGGGAAATGAATACTTTCTTTTTTGCCATTTTTTCATCTGTGAATTTTTTAATTTTTAATGAACGCACCTCATTCGTCGACTCTATACGATACTAATATTTCTATCAATCATAAGTTCTATTACAAGTCAGCGAGCCCATGAATCTATGAATCTATTTACGGTTTTTTTTTTTATTCAGTACAGCGGTTAGTCCTTGAATTTAGAAAGAATACAGAAATAGAATAATAAAGAGCCCGCTACAAATTACAAATTAATAGTAGTCGGATTTCGAGACGAAAGAGCTCCCGTTCTATCAAAATATCAAATATTTAGAAAAAAAAAATTGTGGACACAAACAATTTAGTTTTAAAATTGTTTCGTATACGTTTGCTTTGGCTCGAATAAGCGTTCTGAAGAAACTTCAGTTAAGTTATGCTATAGAAAAAAAAAAGAGGATTCTTGAGTTTTTTCTCTCTTGCAAAATATTCATTTCATTCTTCAGTTCCTTTTTTCAAAATACTTCAATTGGTACACGCAAGAAATAGGCCAATTCAGCAGCCTTTTGCTCAATTTCTCGTGGAGTCAAATTCTCATCAGTACGAGTCAAGGGAACGGCCCCCTGGCCTTTGATTTCCATATAAAGGACACGACGAGCATAAATACCCTCTTTTATTTCTATTCTGATGGACTGAATGTCTTTCATAAGGAATCGGAGGAATATGCGACGATTTTTTCCAGGAAATCCCCAACGAAAAATACACACTATGCCCTCTTTTATATCGAATTGATCATAACCACTACCTACATTCCACGAAATTGTGCACCACAAATAGGAGCTAATAAAAAGACCTGCGATCCCATAGAAAGACATCACGATCCCTTGTGGAAAAAAAATTATTTGCTGAGAAGGAAATAAAGATATAAAATTCCTACCAAAATAACTGGACGTTCCAACCAATAAAAACCCCAACGAACCTAAAAAAAGAATAAAGGCCCAGCAGAAATTACTTGTTTTTCGAGACCCCACTATAAGTTCTATCCATATACGTTCTGATCGACAACTCATACTATAACTAGACCTAGTTGCATTTTATTGGAATTGGTAGAATAACAAAAATAAATTTTATTTTACTTTTTTTGTTTCCGAAGTAACTCTCATCAACCAGCACTATTATGATGTGAACCTTTAGGGGTAATTCATCGAATTTGTTAGATCCAAACTAAAATAATAACATCCCTTTCTTTCCTAATACATATAGATATATTGACTTTACATTTCAGAAATTCTCCCCGATCCCGATACGTTTGAAAATAGTTATAATTCATTTAAACATATATCATGTTTACACATACATAAGAGCTTATGCCCGAAGGAAGCCACATGTTATACCATATTCTACTAAATAGATATCCGTGTTATGATCCAAGTAAGTCTTGAAAAAAAAAAAAAAAATAGATAAGATTTGTCCTTATCGTATCTAAAAAATCTTGTTTTTTTGAACATAAAGAGATAAAGAAGCCATTGCAATTGCCGGAAATACTAAGCCCACTAAAGGCACAAAAATTGAGGGGAAGCTGTTGAGAGTTATCATAGAGTGGGTACCTCGATTTAATATTTGTACCTGTTATTTGATTGTTATATTTATTGTTTTAAATTAATTTGTTTTAAATTAATATTTAAACCTTATCCTTATATTGTTATAAAGATATCTTATAATTAATATATAATTGTTATATTATACTAAGTATACCTAAGT